CTCTGTCAGTTGCATTAATGGATCATCCAATTGGAAACGATAACCGAATGCATAGGTTGTTAGAAGTAGTTCTGTTAAACATATACATATAGTATACCAACGGATTACCTTATTTCCTCTATGAGGGAGAAAGAAAATTAAGGAACCCGCGAATATTGGCAAAACTACAACTAGTGTTAACCAAGGAAAATAATTCATGGTAAAAACAAGATAAACTTGGACCAGAAAAACCCGTGCTCAAAATAAATATTTTTTGAGCGCGGGTTTTTGTCGGTAAAGGTAAAAAAAATGTATTTCAAGTAGGGTTTTCTGGAACGTATTAATAAGCTAGACCCATACTTCGAGTTGTTTCATGCCATAAATAAACTCGAACACTCAAGAAATCCGTTGGACAGGCGGATTCACATCTCTTACAACCGACACAGTCCTCTGTTCTTGGAGCGGAAGCAATTTGCTTAGCCTTACATCCGTCCCAAGGTATCATTTCTAATACATCTGTTGGGCAGGCTCGCACACATTGAGTGCACCCTATACACGTATCATAAATCTTTACTGAATGTGACATTGGATCTATAAATTTTTAAATGTCAGAAATTTTCGATCTAGTAAACTTGTAAATGAATCATATATTTAGACACCAGATGAATCAATAATTTATCAGAATTTTTATAATCAATCTACTTCTGGATCGACCCGTGCGATAGAACCAAGATACTTTGATTTCTTACATTGATTTTTTACATTTTCGAAAACATGTATTATACGTAATGTATGGTCATGGTAATTATAATTTATGAATATTAGAATTTATATGATTATTAATACTACTTATTCAACAAATTTGATTGATTGATACGAGTTGATTTTCTGTTACGATAAATTGACGAAACAATAGCCGGACCAATAGCTGCTTCAGCGGCTGCAATAGCTATAACAAAAATTGAGAAAATATTTCCTTTTAATTGGCGACTATCAAAAAAATCAGAAAATGTTACGAAATTTATATTAACCGCATTCAGTATAAGTTCAAGACACATAAGGGCTCTAACCATATTTCGACTCGTGATCAATCCATAGATACCGATAGAAAATAAGTAGGCACTCAAAACAAGTACATGCTCGAGCATCATTGACCAACTCCTTATCAATTTCGATTCATTTCAATATGAACTGAACAACAATTAAACAGATTCAATTGACTAGAATAAAAAAAAGTACGGAACAAAGGAATATATTCTATTGGTAATAGAATAGATTGAATAAAATAATTTATATTTTAGACATAAAGAACCTTTAATTGAAGGGAAATAAATGTAATAAAACAGAACACAGTTTAATTTGGATTGCTGTTGCCAATTCTATAGATTTATTACTGTCGCGCCACGGCAATTGCACCTATCAAAGCGGCTAAAAGAATTATCGAAACAAATTCAAACGGAAGAAAAAAATCCGTTGATAAATGAATTCCAATTTGTTGACTATTACTTATCAAATCTTGTTCTATAATCTGGTTTGATCTTGTAGTCCAAATAATCCCGTACCATGACGTATCTGTAATAGTAATCATGAGTAAAACAAAAATACTTGTACAAACTGGCAAAGTAACCCCATCCCCAACGGTCCAAAGATTCAAATCTTTGTAATATTCTGAACCATTCATAAACATCACAGCAAATACGATTAAAACATTTATAGCTCCCACGTAAATAAGGAGTTGTGCAGCAGCTACAAAATAGGAGTTTAATAGAATATAGAATAAGGATATACAAACAAGAACCAGTCCCAATGAAAAGGCAGAATAAATGGGGTTGGTAAATAATACCACTCCCATACCTCCTAGTATAAGAACCGATCCCAGAAAGACTAAAAGAAAATCATGTATTGGTCCGGGCAAATCCATTATATGTAAAATAAGAGATAAATAAATCTAAATGTTTTTCATGACCTTATTGAAATCCGAACAGAAAAAAATTATAATTTTTGAGCAATTCCTAATTAAATCCTAAGGGATATGAATAAATGTAAGTACAATTGTTGGACTAATTTAATTCGTTATCTGAAAGAGTAGTTCTCATTTGAAACTATATATGTAAAAATAATTACAGATATATTAATTAATGTATTTTCAATCCAAATTAAGACGTGATTCTTAACCAACTAATCAACAGTTGGGATTTGTAGTTATTGACCAAACAAAACGAAAGAAACCCGATTCCTTTAGATTAGATCAAAAAAAAATGAACCTTAATATTATTTATTAGTAAAGTAATAGTCTTAGTAAAGTAATTATAAATTATTCTTTAATCAAGAGATTTACTTTTTTTTTTTTTGAGGCGAATTAAAAATTGTTCGAATTGTATAATCGTCAATTACTGACATTGGTAAACGACCCAAAGCAATTTGATTATAATTCAATTCGTGACGATCATAAGTAGAAAGTTCATATTCTTCAGTCATTGATAAACAATTTGTTGGACAATACTCAACGCAATTACCACAAAATATACAGACTCCGAAATCAATACTGTAATTAAGCAACCGTTTCTTGCGAATATCAGTTTCCAATTTCCAATCAACAACGGGTAGATCTATAGGACATACACGAACACATACTTCACAAGCAATACATTTATCAAATTCAAAATGGATTCGACCGCGGAAACGCTCCGCGGTGATTAATTTTTCATAAGGATATTGAATAGTTACAGGTAAACGATTTGCGTGAGATAAAGTAATCATGAAACTTTGACCAATGTACCTTGCAGCTCGTACTGTTTGTTGACCATAATTCATGAACCCAGTTACCATAGAGAACATATCATTAATATATATTATGAATAATTTTATGTTTGTTTATTTCTCTTGTTTGAGACAAGTTGTAAATTTACCTTACAGTGAAAAGAGTTGGGAAGAAGTTGTTAATAATAGATTACCGAGAGAAATAGGTAAAAGAAATTTCCATCCAAGATTCAATAGTTGGTCCATTCTTAGCCTCGGTAAAGTCCATCTTGTTGTGATAGGAATGAACAAGAACAAATAAGTTTTAGCTAATGTAATAAAGATACCAATTGTCGCTCCAAAAACTCCACATGTTTTATTTATTTCAAAAAGCTCAGAAACATATATGTCCGGAATAGAGATATTCCAACCTCCCAAGTAAAGAACTGTTACAAATAATGAAGAAACTAATAGGTTTAGATAGGAAGCAACATAAAATAAACCAAATTTTATACCCGAGTATTCGGTTTGATAACCTGCTACTAATTCTTCTTCTGCTTCGGGTAAATCAAAAGGTAATCTCTCACATTCTGCTAGGGAAGAAATGATAAAAATGATAAACCCTATAGGCTGACGCCACAAATTCCATCCCCAAAAACCGTATTTTGATTGCGCCTCAACTATATCAATTGTACTTGAACTGTTAGATAATTATAGTCGGTGATACCATTACTGTTACCATCGCTATTACAGAACCGTACATGAGATTTTCACCTCATACGGCTCCTTAAAGGCCAGAAATAAATCTAAGGATCGCGTCAGTATTATTTTATCTTGGTACGTTTGTAGGATGGATAAAGTCAAAATCTATTGGACGGTCCTAAATTAGACCAATTGAATTCTGTCTGTTATAATTATTTAATAATAAATAAAAAAAGTACTTCTGAATCGATCTCACCCTTTCTTTAACTTTAATAATTTCAATAAGAATTTTAATTCTTCTTTGTTGAGTAATAACTTAATTCTTCAATAAAATACTTATTGTAGAAATATCAATAACCCGTTTATTTCACGTACGAAAAAAATTCTATAATTAATTCATGAATTATGACACAAATTCTATATCTATTAATATGTATCTGGGAAATAAAAAAGGTATCTTTTTTATTTTTTTATTGGAATTGGATTTCTTTCTCTTTTTTTCGTTCCTATTCTTCTTTCTATTTCTGAGAAAAAGGCGGCTTACAAAATAAAGTAAAGGATTATTTCGTTCCCAATAGTTATTTATTTAATCGGTGGATAGGAGCATACTCTGGATTGGAATCGTGTCGTGGGGAGTATTGCCTGATCATTTCTACCAACTTAAAGCCCCAATGAGTATTCTTTGTTTGTATATTATGTAAAAATGTCCTTTTGGAGAATTTACATAATCTCAATTACTAATCCTTTACATATCTTGGTGTTTCTAACCACCCACCCGTTTTTGTTCAACCCCCCCCCCTGTGGTAATACATACAAATGATAGTGAAAACTCAATATGGTTGATCTTTTGAGCCCGCTTCAAGTCAGGATGACTAATCAACCAATCTTGGGGGAAACGGTCGCTTCTGCTTATGTTTATTTCCGCTTAACTCTCTAACTCTTATACATAGAAAATGAGACTCAATCTTTTTACTGCGAATTTATATATAAGCTGTTTTCTTTCACTCATATAACTATTTGATTTAGTTCATCAACCCGAATAATGAATAAAAAAAATGAAGATATCTACATCTACTTAATTCATTCCAACCCTTTCTTTGAAAGGAAGGAATAAAGAAAAGTTTATGTCTATGTATCAACGAATCGCACGTAGAGATATTGATAACACACATAAAGTTAATGGTATTTCATAACTAATCGATTGAGCAGCAGCTCGTAGACCACCTAAAAAGGAATATTTATTATTTGACCCGTACCCTGACATAAGAAGTCCAATTGGAGCAATACTAGAAATGGCAATCCATAAAAAAACACCGATATTGAGATCCGCTAAAACAAGGTGATAGCCAAAAGGAGCTACTGAATAGCTTACTAAAATTGATATGACTGCTATGGATGGCCCGATACTGAATAAACGGGTATCCCCCCTAGATGGAAGAAGATTTTCTTTGAAAACCAGTTTTGCTCCATCTGCTAGAGCTTGAAGAATTCCCAAAGGGCCGGCGTATTCAGGTCCAATACGTTGTTGTATCCCTGCGGATATTTCTCTTTCTAACCATACAATTACCAGTACACCTATTGTGATTCCCAATACAAGAGTCAAAATAGGAATAAGCACCCATATAATTCCATAAACCTCTTTTAAAAACTCTAATCTAGAAAAAGAATCAATATCTTGTACTTCTGGTGTATCAATTATCATTTCAACGATCAACTTCTCCCATAATGATATCTATACTACCTAGTATCGTCATAATATCAGCCAATTTCATTCTTTTAACTAACTGAGGAAGAATTTGCAAATTGATAAAACCCGGGGGGCGGATTTTCCATCTCCAAGGAAAACCACTCTGATCCCCTATCAGAAAAATTCCCAGCTCTCCCTTTGGGGCTTCGACTCTCACATAAAGTTCTTGTTTCGGCAATTCAAATGTAGGAGAAGGCTTTTTACTAATAAATCGATATTCAAAATCATTCCATTCCGGATTCCTTTCTCTATCAAAGTATCGTATTTCTAAATTCTCATAGGGTCCCCCTGGAATTCCTTCCAGAGCCTGTTGAATGATTTTTATAGATTCTATCATTTCACCAATTCGGACTAGATAACGAGCCAATGAATCTCCTTCTTTTTGCCACTGTACCTCCCAATCAAATTCGTCGTAACATTCATAACGATCAACTTTACGAAGATCCCATTGTATTCCGGAAGCTCGCAGCATTGGTCCCGATAAACCCCAATTTATTACTTCCTCTCTACCAATAATGCCTACTCCCTCGACTCGTTCTAAAAAAATAGGATTTCGTGTAATAAGTTTTTGATATTCAGCAACTCTTGTTAAAAAATAATCGCAGAAATCCAAACATTTATCTATCCAACCATGAGGTAGATCGGCCGCTACTCCTCCGATACGAAAATAATTATGCATCATTCTCATACCGGTGGCAGCTTCGAATAGATCATATACTAATTCTCTTTCTCTGAAAATATAGAAAAAGGGAGTTTGTGCACCAATATCCGCCATAAAAGGACCAAGCCATAACAGATGAGAAGCTATACGACTCAACTCCAACATAATTATTCTGATATAGCTAGCTCTTTTAGGTACTTGAATATTTCCCAACTGTTCCGGTCCATTTACAGTTATTGCTTCTGTGAACATAGTAGCTAAATAATCCCAACGTGTTACATAAGGCAAATATTGTATAATTGTTCGGTTTTCCGCAATTTTTTCCATCCCTCGGTGTAAATAACCCAATATTGGTTCACAATCAATAACATCTTCACCATCTAGAGTAATGATGAGTCTAAGAACACCATGCATTGATGGGTGTTGGGGGCCCATATTGACTATCATGAGGTCTTTTCTTGTAGCTGGTATATTCATCGGTTTTTCCTCGATTCATTCTTTCATGAATTGCTGAAAACGAAAAAAAGTTCATTAAAATTCACGATCTAATAAATCAAATAATTCAAAATGCCTCTTCAAATTAACGGGTTTTTGACTCCCGAATATCCAACCGATTAATTAATTCTTTATAACATATTCTATTTTTCTTTGACAAATAAGACAGCAGTCGTTGGCGTTTTCCCAGAATTTTACGTAAACCTCTCTGAGATAAATAGTCTTTTTTGTGTAATTCTAAATGTGAAGTAAGTCTTCGTATCCTATTGGTAAAACTAACTATTTGAAATTCAGCAGATCCTCTGTTTTCGTCTTTTTCTTCTTGTGAAATAGCTGAGATGAATGAATTTTTTACCATAAAATGAAATCTTCTCGCCCCCCTCTTTTTATTTTAAGAAATTTTTATTGATAGATATCTTTATTGATCAGTAATAATAATGCCTCTCATTTTTATTTTGTATATACAAAAATATTAATTTTGTTATTAATTTCTAATTTTTTTTAATAAAATTAAATTTTTAATTTGTAAATTTTATTTGGATTTGAAAGGGTATACATAAAGGATGGTTGTTTTCTGCACTCACAAAAGATAAAAATTTAGACCTAAAATAATTTTGTTGATTCATTTCTAGATCAAATTGATATGTCATTGAATTAGTATCGTGTATCAGAATGGAACGATGGGATGTAAGACAATGCATGTGTGCATCTCTTTGTCGTCATAGATCAGATATAGTATGGGAAATATAGCAAAAATGTACTATTAATGCATTTTAAATCGCGGATACATATGTACCCTTACCATACTGAAACGACTGCCATTATTGGTATTAAACCAATAACGATTCATACAAGCCAAATCTTCTAATCGATAATTGGGCCAAATAAATAACTTAAATTTAATAAGTTTTTTTTTATAGTTTTTGCTTTTATCCAAAACTTGACTGTTTACCTTATTCCCATTACAAAATGCTGCATTTCTATGTCTATTCTCAGAATTGAAACAAATTAGAATTCTCAATTCTCTACGACGTCTAGGTGATAAAATATTTTCAGGAACAAACAAATCATAATGATTTTTATCTCTATTTCCAGTCATCCTTTGATGTTTTGTAATGGCTTCATCAGAATTCTTATCAGCATGTTTTTTTTCTCGGTATCTTTGATTAATTTGGTGTTTGCTTTTATGAACTAATGAAATACCGATGGTTTGATACATAATAAATTTTCCATCATTTTTTATAGATAGACGGATTGGTTCAATAATCAAAATTCCCCTTTTAATCAATTCTGTAAGAGTTAAATCTTTCTGAATCATCAGAATATCCGGACTCATTTCGCCTCTTTGAATAGAGGATATAGTAATTTCTCTTGGATTTATCAGTCTAAGCAGGAGACAATATACTTTGATGTTATTGCTTATTTTTTTATTTAAAGAATCATCCCATCTCAATTGAAAATGCAAATACCTTTTTAGGAAGAAATCAAACTCCGCTTTTGTATTGATCTTGTATTGCTTTTTATTTCTATTTTTTTTCATGTACGATCCCGTAAAATCTTCTTCAACATCTTTTTCTTGGTTTGAAAGAGCTGATTTAAAATCTGCTTGGACCGCGTATTCTTTTTCCCCTTGATTTCGGTTTTCTAATTCAAAAGATTTTTTTGAATTCTCCGATATTGATATAAAAGGATCCCTTTTTTTATTTCCGGTGATGCTTTTGTTTTTACTATAATTTTCATTTATATTAGAATTTAAAACTAGTAATTTAATTGGTATAACCCACGGTTTAATTTTATACGTATTATAAAGTATCCCCAATTCTGGGAAGAACCAAAATTCCATATTTGATATGGGACAACTTAGTATTTCTTCATTCATCCCCATCCAATCAAAAAGGGTTATTTGATTGTATAGATTGATTTCTTGATCTTGCTGAATCGTGAGATAAAAAAGACCCCTCTTATTGATTTTATCAATTATTTGATACTTATTAACCCTAGTCTTAGTATATTTATTACTGTTAGTGTCAGTATCAATATCGATCCAGGCGTCAATATCGACCTTATTTTTAAGACAAAAATGGAAAATTCTCCAATCAAAAAATTTTCTATCCGGATTTATCTCCATATCTCTAATATCATCTTCTACTAGATAAGGGATAATAGGAATACCTTCCGGCATATTAAATGATTTTTGTGTATGTGTGTTGTAATTATAAAAAATATCTTGTTTATTTTTTACTTGTAATGGTGATCCATAAATATAAGAGTCCTTCTTATCTTCATAATTAATAGATTTATATGCTAAAATATCATATCTATATTGTTTTTTAAAATTATCTTTTTGATTCAGTAATGAATCTGTTTCGAAATTTTTTTCGTAGTTAATTAATCGATCCTTTTCATATAAATCACATAAATCTTTATTTTGAGCCATACAGTGTTGATTGAATATATTTCGCCATTTTTGTGGTACTAATCTAGACCATTTAATATGAGATACATCACATTGATACTGACTCCTTAACCAATTTGTCCATTGATTCATTCCATAATTGCGAAGATTCTTATGTCTTAATTCGGAATGAAATAGTTCTTGTGTTACAACAAAAAAATCCTTTATTTCATTCTTAAGAAAAAGAGACATTCCGTTATATTGAAATACAGATTTTAACTTATATAAGTTAATAGGTTGAGTTTGTGATAATTTGTAAAATACATATGCTTGTGAAAAGTAAGATAAGTCGCAAAAAGTCTTTGAATTCTTATTACTAATATTAGTAAATGACTTTTTTATAGTCGAAATAAAGGGAATTACACTTTGATTTGTTTTATCAATTCTTTCGTGATTTGCTTCATTATCGTTAATGTATTTATAAATAATTTTTTTTGTTGATTCAAGAAAAAGTTGTGTATTGATGCTAGGAATATTAATGATACATAGAAAGATATCTATGTATATCCTTTCAATGAAATATTTTATAAAATAATGTGACTTACGGATTAATCTAACATTTTGTCTTTTTAATATCTGCCAAATATTTTTTTGTGATTCTGATCCTTTATCATCATAACTTATTTTGTTAGAAATAAAATTTATATCTGGAGTTCCTTTTTTATTTTCTTTTGTAATTTTTTCTATTTGATTTATGATTGTATTTGTTCTATCAGTTAGATCTTGAATTTTTTTTTCTGTTAATGAATAATTTGTCCAACCCTGAGATATAATTTGAATCGACGATTCATGAATCATCCGATTACCAATTATCGAATCTTTTTTAGTTTCACTCAATTCATATACTTCTATTTCTCTCAATCCAAATCCAAATAATATAATTGGGTTTATTTTTGAGAGTTCTTTTATTATTTCTTTTATAAACAGAATGCTTTTAATGATCCATTTTTTTGTTTCTTTTGAGACATTTAGAAACAATTTTTTTTGTTCTTTTAAAATTCTTAGAATTATAAAACATTTCTTTTTCAATTTTTTAATTTTTTTTTTTAGTTCTTTAAAAATGGGTTCAAAAAATGAAAGTTTTTTTCTGGGAGAACCAAAAGGTAGTTCCGTTTCCATTCCAAAAACTGTTAAAAAGCAAAAATCGTTTTTTTGATCCTTTTTTTTCATTGGATCATTATAAGGGGCTTGTAGTTTAGATCTGTGCCAAGGTTTAAGACTA